AGCGTCCATAATAAAGACGCTTACTGTCTGCTCTTGATTCAACACACTTCCACTGTAGTGTCCGAGTAGATACTGTTACTTTCTCTCGAACCATAGTAATATTATTTGATCCGATCATTGACTCATTTATTTCTCTTGAAATCTCTTCAATGTTTATTTCTACACACGTCTTTTTTTAGGAGGCCTACAGCCATTATGTGGCATAGGGGTTACATCCCGTACGAAAGTTAATAGTATACCACTTCTACGAATAGCTCGTAATGCTGCGTCTCTTCCGAGACCGGGACCCTTTATCATGACTTCCGCTCGTTGCATACCTTGATCCACTACTGTACGAATAGCGTTTCCTGCCGCAGTTTGAGCAGCAAAAGGTGTCCCTCTTCTTGTACCCCTGAACCCACAAGTACCGGCAGAAGACCAAGAAACTACCCGACCCCGTACATCTGTAACAGTCACAATGGTATTATTGAAACTTGCTTGAACATGAATAACCCCCTTTGGTATTCTACGTGCATTCTTACGTGAACCAATCCGTGCATTTCTACGTGAACCAATTCTTGGTATAGCTTTTGCCATATTTTATCATCTCATAAATATGAGTCAGAGATATATGGATATATCCATTTCATGTCAAAACAGATCCTTTATGTTTATTTGTACATCGGGTCTCTTAGAGAGTCTCTTTTAGAAAGATTATCCTTGTCTTTGTTTATGTCTCGGGTTAGAACAAATTACTATAATTCGTCCCCGCCTACGGATTAGGCGACATTTTTCACAAATTTTACGAACAGAAGCCCTTATTTTCATATTTGCTATTCCTTGCCTTAATTCTGAATCTACTTCTTGGAAGAAAATAAGTTTCTTAAAATTTTGAATCTCGAATTGTATTCCCACGGAAGGGAATGTTGAAGTTGAAAAACCCCCTAATCCTTCGAATCCTTGTTGCGGAGTCGATAAATTATACGCCCTCTGGTTGAATCATAACGACTGACTTCAATTTTGACTCTATCTCCTGGCAGTATCCGTATAAAACTACGTCGGATCTTGCCTGAAACATAACCTAGAATCAGATCCTCATTATCTAAACGAACCCGGAACATACCATTGGGAAGCGATTCAGTAATTAAACCTTCATGAATCCATTTTTGTTCTTTCATTCCAGGTAAAACCCCCTTGAAGTATCAACTAATGGAGGAGGAACGATATTAGACAACCCGCCCTTTCTCTTTTTTTTTTCACAAATAGTAAGTTTCGGATCCAATTCAGATATCAGAAGGATTACCATATATAACACAAAATTTCTCCGCCGATTCCTTCTTGGCGAGCCTCTCGGTCTGTCATTATACCTCGAGAAGTAGAAAGAATTACAATTCCCATCCCACCCAAAATTCTAGGAATTCGTTGATAGTTAGAATAGATTCGTAAACCGGGGCGACTGATCCGTTTTAAATTTAAAAGATTTCTATAGGGCCTTTTCCTATTCCTTCTATGTCGCAGGGTTGAAACCAAAAAATATTTGTTGCTTTCCCGATGTTTCCTCACGTTTTCGATAAAACCTTCTCGTAAAAGTATTTTAACAATGTTTTCGGTAATAGTAGTAGATGCTACTCGAACCACTCTTTTTCTATCCATGTCAGCATTTCGTATAGAGGTTATTACGTCAGCAATAGTGTCCCTACCCATGATAAACTAAAATTATTTGTGCCTCCGAATTTTGATATAATCAACATGTTTTTCTTTTTTTTTTTACTTATTTATTTATGAATATGAATTATTAAAGGTATATGCGTGAGACCCAATCTACTAATTAATCTTAATCTATTTCTTTCAAATACCCTACTATAACCATATCACGGTCTCATCTTATAATACCTCGGGGGCTAATGAAACTATTTTAGTAAAATTTAACTGTCTCAATTCCCGGGCGATCGCACCAAAAACTCGAGTTCCTTTTGGATTTCCTTCTTGATCAATGACAACTGCAGCATTGTCATCATATCGTATTATCATACCGTTGTCACGTTTGAGTTCTTTACTGGTACGTACAATTACAGCTCTGACTACTTCTGATCTTTCTAGGGGCATATTTGGTACTGCTTCTTTGATCACAGCAACAATAACGTCACCAATATGAGCATATCGGCGATTGCTAGTTCCTATAATTTGAATACACATCAATTCTCGAGCCCCGCTGTTATCCGCTACATTCAAATGGGTTTGAGGTTGAATCATATCATTTTTTTTATCTGTTCTTTCAATGCAAAGGGCGAAGAAAAAAAAGAAATATTGTTTGTCCAAAAAAAGAAACCTGCGGTTTTTTTCATTCCCAAGACCTATTTCCTTTGGTTCTACATTCTTAATCCCGAAATAATGAATTGGGTTCGTATAGGCATTTTGGACGCCGCTATTGAAATAGCCTTTCTGGCTATATTTTCTGTTACTCCGCCCATTTCATAAAGTATTCGACCAGGTTTAACAACAGCTACCCAATATTCAGGGG